GATCCGAGTGAATGGAAAGGAAAAAAGAAAAACAAAGCACGAATTCCACTTTCGCTTTAAAGAGACATGCGATAAAAATAGCCCTGTTTATGAAAGTTCTTATCTGGATGGGAATCAAGAAAAGTCGAAATTCGAAATATTTCAATTATTGAAAGAAAAAGAAGAAAAATTTTTATTATGGTTTGAAAAACCAGTTATGACTCTTCTTTTCGACTATAAACGATGGACTCGTCCAGTTCGATATAAAAAAAATAATCGATTTGAAAACGCTGTTCAAAATGAAATGTCACATTATTTTTTTTATACGTGTCGAAGTGATGGAAAAGAAAGGATCTCTTTTACGTATCCAGCAAGTTTGTCAACTTTTTTGGAAATGATAACGAAAAAATTTTCTTTTTTCACAACAGAAGAACTATCCTCTCATGAATTTTATACACATTGGAATTACACTAATGACCAAAAAAGAAAGAACTTAATCCGGGAGTTGCGAAATAGAATAGAAGGTTTAGATAAAAGATCTCTTATTCTAGATATATTCGAAAAAAGGACTCAATTGTACAATGATAAGATAAAAAAAGAAAACTTACCTAAAATATATGATTCTTTATTACATGGGCCTTATCGTGGAAGACTCAAAAAAAAAATTTTACCCGTAATTCGAAATAAAACTTATATCAAAAATAAGATAGGAATGCTTTGGATAAATAAGGTTCACAATAAAATTATTTTTAATGATTATGACAAATTTGACCAGACAATAGACCGAGTTAATCGAAAATCTTTTTCAAGAGAGGAGGTAGGGTCTTTATTTACAGACCACGAACGAGAACAAATCGATTCAGAAGAACGAATAAAAATTTTAATTTTTTTATTCGATGCAGTTATAACCGATCCCAATGATCAAAAATTTCGAAAAAAATCGATAAAAGAAATTAGTAAAAGAGTTCCCCGGTGGTCATACAAATTAATCGATAATTTAGACCAAGAACTGGGAGAATACGACGAAAATCTAAGAGGGGAGCATGCATTTCGTTCACGAAAAGCCAAACATTTAGTGGTTTCTGTTGATCAACAGACAAAAGAGGATGTGACTTTGCCACATTATTCGGAACAATCGGATTTTCGTCGATATATAATCAAAGGTTCCATGCGCGCGCAAAGACGCAAAACTGTTATTTGGAAACCGGTTCAAGCAAATGTCCATTCCCCTCTTTTTTTGAACAGAACGGACAAACCCCTTTTTTTGTCTTTTGATATTTCCGGGCTGATGAAAGTAATTTTTAGAAATTGGATGTGGAAAAATAACGACTCCAAATTTTCTGATTATACAAATGAAAAGCCAAGAAAATTGGATAAAAAAACAAAAAAGAAGCCAAAAAAAGAAAGATACACAACACAAGAAAAGGGACGTATAAAACAAGCAGAAGGCTGGGATAAGCGTTTCCTTACTCGAGTACTAAGAAGCTCCATGTTAGTAATTCAATCGATTCTGAGAAAATATATTATATTACCTTCATTGATAATAGCTAAAAATTTGGGTCGAATACTATTATTCCAAGATCCCGAGTGGTCCGAGGATTTTAAGGATTGGAGGCGGGAAATTTATGTTAAGTGCACTTATAGTGGTGTTAATTTATCTGAAACAGAATTTCCGAAAAATTGGTTAACAGAAGGTATTCAGATAAAGATCCTATTCCCTTTTCACCTGAAACCCTGGCACAGATCTAAGACTAAGATACAAACCTCTCAAAAAGATGCAAAAAGTGAAGAAGAAGCTGATTTTTGTTTTTTAACAGCTTTGGGATTGGAAACTGAAATGCCCTTTGGTTCTCCCCGAAAACGACGTTCGTTTTTTGAACCCATTTTTAAAGAACTAAAAAAAAATAGATTGAAAACTAAGTTTTTTATAGTTTTAAGGGTCTTCAAAAAAGGAAAAATAAAAGAACTTTCAAAAAGAAACTTGAGAGAAATCGATGAATTGGGTGAGATTCAAAAAGATTCGATACTCAGTAATCAGAAGATTCACGAATCGTCTATTGAAATTCCGTCTATGGGTTGGCCAAATTTCTCCCAGACCGAAAAAAAAATGAAAGCTCTGACTATTAGAACAAGCAGAATACGAAATCAAATATATAAAATAAAAAAAGCAAATAAAAGAGGCTCGCTAACTCAAGAAACAAATAGTAGTTCGAACAAACCAACTTATTCTGCTAATATATTAGACTCGTCAAAAAGGATTTTGAAGATATTCAAAAAAAGAAATACTCGATTAACCCGTAAATCCTATTTTTTTGTAAAATTTTTTATTGAAAGGCTATACAGAAATTTTTTTTTAGCTACCCTTACTATTCCAAGAATCAATGCAAAATCTTTTCGTGAATCAACAAGAAAAAAAATTAAAATTTTTGAGAATAACATCCACAATAATGAAGAAAATCCAGAAATAATTAATAAAACAAATCAAAATAGAATTCACTTTATTTCGACTGTCAAAAAATCACTTTTGAAGATTAGTAATAAGAATTCAAAGATTTCTTGTAATTTATCCTTTTTTTCACAATCACAAGCATATGTATTTTACAAATTGTTACAAGCCCCAATTTTTAATTTTTTTCATTTAAGACCTATTCTTCAATATCACGGAACATCTCTATTTCTTAATAATGAAATAACATATTTTTTTGACAAACACGGAATATTTAATTACCAATTAAGACATAAACCTTTTTTGCATTTTGGAAGGAATCTATGGAAAAACTGGTTAAGCAATCATTATCAATATGATTTCTCTCGGATTAAATGGGCTAGATTAATACCACAAGAATGGCGAAATAGAGCCCATCAACGTTGTATGGCTCAAAATAACGATTTCACTAAAAGACATTCATATGAAAAAAAGGGATTAACTCATTGCGAAAAACAACATTTTTTTGAAGCAAACTCATTACATAATAAAAAATCGAATTTAAAAAAAAACTATCGATATTCTCTTTTATCATATAAATCGATTAATTATGAAGATAAGAAAGACTCATATATTGATAGATCACTAGGCCACGTAAATAATAAAGAAGAGTATTATTATAATTACAATAAAAAGAAAAGGAATTTTTTTGCTATGCTGGGAAGTATCCCTATCAATAATTATCTAGGAGAAGATGATATTATGGATATGGACAAATTCTTGTATAGAAAATATTTTGATTGGAGAATTCTTAATTTTTATCTTCAAAATAAGGTCAATATTGAAGTCTGGGTTGATATGGATACTGTTACCAACAGTAAGCAAAATACTAAGATTGGGTGCGATAATTTTAAAAAAATTAATGCAATTAATAAAAGAGGCCCTTTTTATCTTACAATTCATCAAGATGAAGAAATTAACCCATCCAACAAAAAAAAAACACTTTTTGATTGGATGGGAATGAATGAAGAAATGCTAAGTTGTCCTATAGCAAACCTGGAGCCTTGGTTCTTTCCAGAATTTGCGCTACTTTTTAATGCATATAGAACAAAACCATGGATCATACCAATCAAATTACTTTTTTTCAATTTTAATGGAAATGGTAAAAAAATTCTAACCGGAAAAAAAGAAGTGTATCCTTTTATAGCATCCAATCAAAAAGAATATCTTGAATTATCGAATCAAAGTCAAGAAGAAAAGGAGCTCGCAGACCAAGCAAATCCGGAATCAGCTGCACAAAACCAAGTAAGTCTTGGATCAGTTCTCTCAAACCAGGAAAAGGATGTTGAAGAAGATTCTACGAGATCGGACAGTAAAAAACGTATAAAGAAAAGGCAATACAAGAGAGAAACAGACGTACAGCTTGATTTCTTCCTAAAAAAATATTTGTGTTTGCAATTGAGATGGAGAGGTACTGTTTCTTTCAGGGAAAAAATACTCAATGATATGAAAGTATATTGTCACCTGGTTCGACTGATAAATCCTAGCGACCTTACTATAGCCTCTATTCAAGGAGGAGAAATTAGTTTAGCTATTTTGATCACTAAGAAGGATTTCGCTCTTACAGAATTGACGAAAGGGGGAATGCTTATTATCGAACCCCGTCGTTTGTCTGTAAAAAACGATGGACAATTTTATATATATCAAATCGTAGGTATTTCATTAGTTCATAAGAATAAGCGCAAAATTACTAAAAGATACCACGAAAAAGGCTATGTTGATAAAAATAATTTTAATGAATTTATTGCAAAACACCAAAAAATGACTGGAAATAGAAACAAAAATCATTATGATTTGCTTGTTCCTGAAAATAGTTTATTCCCTAAACGTCGTAGAGAACTAACAACCCTAATTTGTTTCAATTCGAAGAATCAAAACGGTATGGAGAGAAATCCATTATTTTGTACTAACGTAAAAGGTCGGGGTTACTTTTTGGATAAAAACAAAGATTTTTCTAGAGAGAAAAATCAACTAATTAAATTAAAGTTCTTTATTTGGACCAATTCTCGATTAGAAGATTTAATTTGTATCAATCGCTATTGGTTTAATACCGATAATGGGAGTCGTTTTAGTATGGTAAGGGTACATATGTACCCACGATTGAAAATTCGTTAAAAGTGTGCTTTTCCTATCGACCATGTCCATGTTTGGGACATGAAAACAAAGAAATGGATGCATGTCTTGTCTTCCATTCCAGTCTGATACAAGATACCGATTTAATGGCATACATATTAATTAGATCCATAAATGAATCAAAAAGCTATTTTTTTTTAGGCCCAATTTTTCTGTCTTGCAGAAATATGCCATCCTTTTTGATACCAATCAAATTTTTAATTTGATTGATTATTGATTTTCTAGCAAGTTCATAACGAACTTAAGATTATTGTATATATAAAATTCAAGTAACTAGTATTATTATCACTGATCAGTAAAATTCATTTTCAAAAAAGGAGAGAGAGAGGGTTTCTTTTTATGGTAAAAAATTCATTCGTCTCAGTTATGTTTCAAGAAAAAAAAGAAGAAAACTGTGGATCGGTTGAATTTCAAGTATTACGTTTCACTAATAAGATACGGAGACTTACTTCACATTTAGAATTGCACAGAAAAGACTATTTATCTCAAAAGGGTCTACGGAAAATTTTGGAAAAACGCCAACGTCTACTAGTGTATTTGTCCAAGAAAAATAGAGTACGTTATAAAGAATTAATTAGTAAGTTGAATATTCGGGAGTCAAAAAATCGTTAATTTGAAAAAAAAAAAAATTCGAATTTTTTGATTTTGAATCTTGATGAACTTTTTGTTGTTTTCAACAATTCATGTAAGAATGAATCGAGTAAAAACCTATGAGTATACTAGCTACAGAAAAAGAATTTATGATAGTCAATATGGGACCGCACCACCCATCAATGCACGGTGTTCTTCGTCTTATCGTTACTCTAGATGGTGAAGATGTTATTGACTGTGAACCAATATTGGGTTATTTACACCGAGGGATGGAAAAAATTGCGGAAAACCGAACAATTATACAATATCTGCCTTATGTAACCCGTTGGGATTATTTAGCTACTATGTTCACCGAAGCAATAACTGTAAATGGACCCGAACTCCTGGGAAATATTCAAGTACCCAAAAGAGCCAGCTATATCCGAGTAATTATGTTGGAGTTGAGTCGTATAGCTTCCCATCTGTTATGGCTTGGCCCTTTTATGGCAGATATTGGTGCACAGACTCCTTTCTTCTATATTTTCAGAGAAAGAGAATTAGTATATGATCTGTTCGAAGCTGCCACCGGTATGCGGATGATGCATAATTATTTTCGTATCGGCGGAATAGCGGCTGATTTACCTCATGGTTGGATAGATAAATGTTTGGATTTCTGCGATTATTTTTTAACGGGGGTTTCTGAATATCAAAAACTTATTACGCGAAACCCTATTTTTTTAGAACGAGTTGAAGGAGTAGGCATTGTTGGTGGAGAAGAAGCAATAAATTGGGGTTTATCCGGACCAATGCTACGAGCGTCTGGAATAGAATGGGATCTTCGTAAAGTTGATCATTTTGAGTGTTATGACGACTTTGATTGGGAAGTCCAGTGGCAAAAAGAAGGAGATTCATTAGCTCGTTATTTAGTCCGAATCAGTGAAATGACGGAATCTATAAAGATTATTCAACAGGCTTTAGAGGGAATTCCAGGGGGACCCTATGAAAATTTAGAAATTCGATGTTTTGATAGAGAAAGCGATCCAGAATGGAATGATTTTGAAGATCGATTCATTAGTAAAAAGCCTTCTCCCGCTTTTGAATTGACGAAACAAGAACTTTATGTGAGAGTAGAAGCCCCAAAAGGGGAATTGGGAATTTTTCTGATAGGAGATCAAAGTGGTTTTCCTTGGAGATGGAAAATTCGCCCACCGGGTTTTATCAATTTGCAAATTCTTCCTCAGTTAGTTAAAAGAATGAAATTGGCTGATATTATGACAATATTAGGTAGTATAGATATCATTATGGGGGAAGTTGATCGTTGAAATGATAATTGATACAACAGAAGTACAAGATATCAATTCTTTTTCCAGATTGGAATCCCTGCAAGAGGTCTATGGGATCATGTGGGTGCTTGCCCCTATTTCGACTCCGGTAGTGGCAATCACAATAGGTGTCCTAGTAATTGTGTGGTTAGAAAGAGAAATATCTGCAGGAATACAACAACGTATTGGGCCTGAATACGCCAGTCCCTTGGGAATTCTTCAAGCTTTAGCAGATGGGACAAAACTACTTTTAAAAGAAAACCTTCTTCCGTCTAGAGGAAATAGTAGTTTATTCAGTATTGGACCATCTATAGCAGTCATAGCAATTCTATTAAGTTCTTCAGTAATTCCTTTTAGTTATAACCTTGTTTTAGCTGACCTCAATATCGGTATTTTTTTATGGATTGCCATTTCAAGTATTGCCCCTATTGGACTTCTTATGTCAGGATATGGATCAAATAATAAATATTCCTTTTTAGGCGGTCTGCGAGCTGCCGCTCAATCGATTAGTTATGAAATACCATTAACTTTATGTGTTTTATCAATATCTCTACGTGTGATTCGCTAAAACCTAAGCTTTTGTTTTCCTATTGTTTTGCTTTTCGTTCTAGAAAAAAAAAAAAAGAACTTGAATAGAAAAATAGAGATCTTCTGTTTTATATTCATTTATTCTTTAGGTTAATAAATTAGGTTAATAAAAGAAATTTGATAGTTATATATGAGTGAAAGAAAACAACTTTTTAATTCGCAGTACAAGTGGCTTAAGTCTCATTTCCTATGTACAAGCATTAAGGGGAAGTAAACAAAAGTAAAAGTGGAGGAAGCCCCTTACCCCAAGATTAGTTGATTGATCATCCTAGCTTGAAGCGGGCTCAAAAGACCAACCTTATGGAATTTTCATTAGCGTTTGTATGTATTACAATACATATAGATTACGGGGGTTGAAAACACAAGATGGGTGGATGGGAAGGAACACCAAAAAACACACAACGGGTTAGTAATGTAGATTATGATTATGTCAATTATCTAAAAGGATACTTCTGCATAACATAAAAAGAATACTAATTGGGGCTTTAAGTTGGTAGAAATGATCGGGCAGTACTCCCCACAATTCCGATCCAGAGTATGCTCCTATCCGCCAGTTAAAGAAATAACTATCAGGAACGAAATAATCCTTTCCCCTTTTTTTAAGCCCCCTTTTTCTCTTAGAAAGAAGAATAGGAACAAAAAAAAATAGAAAAAAGAAAATTCCAATAGGAAAGGATCCTTTTATTCTTTCCTTCCTATATTGATGAAATCAAATTCGTGTCATGATTCATGAACTAGTTGAATGTCTAATTCTTTTTCGTAATCGAAACTAAAAAAGGGATGGGTTGAAATATCGATTTCGATTTCGACAAGGAGTATTTTATTGAAGGGTTGATTAAGTTATTGCTCAACACAGCAAAATTAAAATTCTTAAAGGATGAGATTAATTCCGAAATACTTTTTTTTTTTTATCCTTAGAGCAGACAGAATTCCTGTGGTATAATTGAGGACCCTCCACTAGATTTTGACTTTATCTATCCTATAACCATATGAAGATAACTCCCGTCCTTACATTTATTTGTGGCCCTGAGGAGCCGTATGAGGTGAAAATCTCATGTACGGTTTTGTAATAGCGATGGGAACCGTAATGTTACCACCGACTATGATTATCTAACAGTTCAAGTACAGTTGATATAGTTGGGGCACAATCAAAATATGGTTTTTGGGGGTGGAATTTGTGGCGTCAACCTATAGGGTTTATCGTTTTTCTAATTTCTTCCCTAGCGGAATGTGAGCGATTACCTTTTGATTTACCAGAAGCAGAAGAAGAACTAGTAGCAGGTTATCAAACCGAATATTCAGGAATAAAATTTGGTTTATTTTACATTGCTTCCTATCTAAATCTATTAGTTTCCTCATTATTTGTAACAGTTCTTTACTTGGGGGGTTGGAATCTTTCCATTCCATACATATTTGTTCCTGAACTATTTGAAAGAAAAAAAGTGGATGGAATCTTTGGAACGACAATTGGTATCTTTATTACATTAGCTAAAACTTATTTGTTCTTGTTCTTTCCGATTACAACAAGATGGACTTTACCGAGACTAAGAATGGACCAACTATTAAATCTTGGCTGGAAATTCCTTTTACCTATTTCTCTGGGTAATTTATTATTAACAACTTCTTCCCAACTCCTTTCGCTATAAAAAAAAGAATAGAATATTCGCTACTTGTCTCAAACAAGAGAAAGAAAGAACCTCAAATTATTCATAGATATTCACGATATGTTCCCTATGGTAATTGGTTTCATGAATTATGGTCAACAAACAATACGAGCTGCAAGGTACATTGGTCAAAGTTTCATGATTACTTTATCCCAAACAAATCGTTTACCTGTAAGTATTCAATATCCTTATGAAAAATTAATAACATCGGAGCGTTTTCGCGGTCGAATACATTTTGAATTTGATAAATGTATTGCTTGTGAAGTATGTGTTCGCGTATGCCCTATAGATCTGCCTGTTGTTGATTGGAAATTTGAAACAAATATTCGAAAGAAACGATTGCTTAATTACAGTATTGATTTTGGAATTTGTATTTTTTGTGGTAACTGTGTTGAGTATTGTCCAACAAATTGTTTATCAATGACTGAAGAATATGAACTTGCTACTTACGACCGTCACGAATTGAATTATAATCAAATTGCATTAGGTCGGTTACCAATGTCAGTAATTGATGATTTGACAATTCGAACAGTGTTGAATTCGCCTCAAAGAAAAAATGACTAAACCCTTTAATTTCGAATTACTAGGGTTCCGTTTTGGTATAGTTGGTATAAAGGAATAAGGCTTTTTCTTTGCTTGAACAATAACTCCAAATCCCAACCATTAATTGATTGATGAGAAGTACAACTTAATTTGTATTGAAATGAAATAATATATAGACCAAAGCTTTTTTTTTGGAACTATATTATAAAGCTTCAATTTCAAATTGACATTTCGAATAAAGAAAAGAACGAAATTGATCCAATAACAGTATCCGCACGAATTGCCGCTTAATAGATTTGAATTTAATTCAATTGGAATTGGGAATGTCTCATAAAAAAAAAATGCCTGGTTGGTTCAATAAGTTCATGAACAAGATTTAGATTTATTTATCTATTAGTTTAATATAATGGATTTGCCTGGACCAATACATGATTTTTTTTTAGTTTTTCTGGGCTCAGGTCTTATATTAGGAGGTCTGGGAGTGGTATTATTTACCAACTCGATTTATTCTGCCTTTTCCTTGGGATTGGTTCTTGTTTGTATATCCTTATTCTATATTCTATCAAATTCCCATTTTGTAGCTGCCGCGCAACTTCTTATTTACGTGGGAGCTGTAAATGTTTTAATCATATTTGCTGTAATGTTCATGAATGGTTCAGACTATTCCAAAGATTTTCATTTGAATTTTTGGACTGTTGGTGACGGACTTACTTCCCTGGTTTGTACAAGTATTTTTTTTTCGCTAATCGCTACTATTCTAGATACGTCGTGGTACGGGATTATTTGGACTACACGGCCCAACCAGATTATCGAACAAGATTTGATAAGTAATAGTCAACAAATTGGAATTCATTTATCAACAGACTTTTTTCTTCCATTTGAACTCGTTTCAATAATTCTTTTAGTTACTTTGATAGGTGCAATTTCCGTGGCTCGTCAGTAACAAATCTTTAGAACTCGAAACAGCAATCACAATTACAATTCGACTTTTTTACGTGTTATCACATCCATTTCCCTTAAATTCTTTAAAGTCTAGTTGAATACTATTCGCGGATCAATAGAAAAAAGTAGAAATTTTTGTATTCGATCTATTATCAAATGGATTCTTTTGCTCCGTACTTGGGATATTCGAAGCAATCAAATCACTTGCATTATTGTTCATATTGAAATGAATCGAAATTGGTACGGAGTTGGTCAATGATGCTCGAGCATGTACTTGTTTTGAGTGCCTATTTATTTTCTATTGGTATCTATGGATTGATTACGAGCCGAAATATGGTTCGGGCCCTGATGTGTCTTGAACTTATAGTAAATGCAGTTAATATCAATTTCGTAACATTCTCTGATTTTTTTGATAGTCGCCAATTAAAAGGAGATATTTTCTCAATTTTTGTTATAGCTATTGCAGCCGCCGAAGCAGCTATCGGATCAGCTATTGTTTCATCAATTTATCGTAACAGAAAATCGACTCGTATCAATCAATCGACTTTGTTGAATAAGTAGTATTTATAAATCATTATCATAATATTCATCAATTCGGCTTAGGATATATAATATTCGCAAACCTCGATCATGTTTGTGAAACCGGAAGAAATCAAAGTCTATTTGTTCCCTCTTAGGAGTTGATCCAGAAGTGGGTTAATTATAAAAATTCTGGTAAATCATTGATTCATCTGGTATTTAAATATACGATGTTTCAAAATTGACTAGATCGAAAATTAAAAAGTTCAAAACAAAAATTGATAGATCCAATGTCACATTCAGTAAAGATTTATGATACATGTATAGGGTGTACTCAATGTGTCCGAGCTTGCCCCACAGATGTATTAGAAATGATCCCTTGGGACGGATGTAAAGCAAAGCAAATTGCTTCTGCTCCAAGAACAGAGGATTGTGTTGGTTGTAAGCGATGCGAATCCGCCTGTCCAACGGATTTCTTGAGTGTTCGGGTTTATTTATGGCATGAAACAACTAGAAGCATGGGTCTAGCTTATTGATATTGATACGTTCCCAAAAACCCACTTGAATCCGTTTTGAAAACAGTTTCTTTTTTTTTTTTACCGATTACCGACAAAAACCCGTGCTCGAAAAAGAAAAAAAAAAGAATATATTCTATTTTCGAGTTTCGAGCACGGGTTTTTCTGGGCCAAGTGTATCTTGTCTTTACCACGAATAATTTTCCTTGGTTAACACTAATTGTAGTTTTTCCGATAGCCGCGGGTTCTTTAATTTTCTTTCTCCCTCATAGAGGCAATAAGGTGACTCGAGGATATACAATATATATATGTGTCTTAGAACTCCTTCTAACGACCTACGCATTTTGTTATAATTTCCAATTGGACGATCCATTAATCCAGCTGGAAGAGGATTATAAATGGATCACCTTTTTTGATTTTGACTGGCGGTTGGGAATAGATGGACTTTCCATAGGACCCATTTTACTGACGGGATTTATCACTACTTTAGCTACTTTAGCGGCTCGGCCAGTTACTCGGAATTCCCGACTATTCCATTTCCTGATGTTAGCGATGTACAGCGGTCAAATAGGACCATTTTCTTCTCGAGACCTTTTACTTTTTTTCATCATGTGGGAATTAGAATTAATTCCCGTTTATCTACTTCTGGCCGTGTGGGGTGGAAAGAAACGCCTTTACTCATCCACAAAATTTATTTTGTACACTGCGGGAGGTTCTGTTTTTCTTTTAATAGGAGTATTGGGTATCGGCTTATATGGTTCCAATGAACCAACATTAAATTTGGAAACATTAGTTAATCAATCGTATCCTGTGGCACTGGAAATAATATTCTATATTGGATTTTTTATTGCTTTTGCTGTCAAATTACCGATTATACCCTTCCATACGTGGTTACCAGACACCCACGGAGAGGCACATTACAGTACTTGTATGCTTCTAGCCGGAATCTTATTAAAAATGGGAGCTTATGGGTTGATTCGGATCAATATAGAACTATTATCGCACGCCCATTCTATATTTTCCCCCTGGTTCATGATAGTAGGTACCATGCAAATAATTTATGCAGCTTCAACATCTCCCGGACAACGGAATTTAAAAAAAAGAATAGCCTATTCCTCTGTATCTCATATGGGTTTCATAATTCTAGGAATTGGCTCGATAACCGATACAGGCCTCAACGGAGCCATTTTACAAATAATTTCTCATGGGTTTATTAGTGCTGCACTTTTTTTCTTGGCAGGAACGAGTTATGATAGAATACGTCTTGCTTATCTCGATGAGATGGGCGGACTGGCTATCCCAATTCCAAAGATATTCACACTATTCAGTATCTTATCGATGGCTTCCCTTGCGCTGCCCGGCATGAGTGGTTTTGTTGCGGAATTTATAGTATTTTTGGGAATAATTACTAGCCAAAAATTTTTTTTAATGCCAAAAATCCTAATCACTTTTGTAATGACAATTGGAATGATATTAACCCCTATTTATCCATTATCTATGTTACGGCAAATGTTCTATGGGTACAAGTTCGTTAATGCCCCCCCAAACTCTTCTTTTTTTGATTCTGGGCCACGGGAGTTATTTGTTTTGATCTCTATTCTTCTACCCGTAATAGGTATTGGTATTTATCCGGATTTCGTTCTCTCACTATCAGTGGACAAGGCCGAAGCTATTATATCTAATTTTTTTTATAGATAGTTTTCACGACTAAAAAAAAATCAAAACGAAATCCCACGATTAAAAAAAAAAGTTCGGTAGCCAATGAACAAGGAAATCTTTTTTCTTCTCTTAAGTTTTTTTCTTCTCTTCTGTTTCGGTTAAATAAAAAAAAAAAAGGAAAATAATTGAATTTGACTTGTGACCAAACGCCTTTGGCGTTTGTAAGAACCTTTTGAATCGCCGCACTGCTTGATTCAAAAGGTTCTCGGCGTCTTATACTAACATTAAGTTTCGTTTCGATCTATGCGCTGTCCTATGTTTGTCTTCATCAAGCCCTTTCCTCAATTCAAGTAGATATTAATTAAATGAACCATAACTATGTAACCCTATTCCTAATAGATTGACTCCGAAATAGCATACCCAAATTATAAGAAATCCCGTAGAAGCGACAATTGCGGAATTTACACCTTCAAAATTTGTATTTGTTCGAATATGTAAATAAATCCCGAATATAGTCCAAGTAATAAATGCCCAAGTTTCTTTTGGATCCCAATTCCAATAAGAGCCCCACGCCTCATTAGCCCATACTGCTCCCGAAAGAATCCCTATGGTTAAAAAAATAAATCCTAAACTTATAATACGATAACTCCAACGATCCAATTGTTGAATCACTTGATACCTGTAATAATTTCTAGCGGAAAGGTTATTTAGTAAAACATTCCTTTTTTCGTTGATGTATTGGATTTCGCCGAAGCAAAACGACTCATTTACATTTAAAAAATTTTTTCTTTTCAAAAAAACCCTTATAACTTTTCGAGATGTAATGACTAGAAGAGCCATGGCTAATAAGGATCCACATACAAGAGCTGCATAGCCCAATACCATCATACTTACGTGCATCATTAACCACTGGACTTGGAGAGCGGGTACTAATATTCCGGATTGATGCATTTTGGTTAAAAAACCCGAAGTAGCAAAGCCTTGGGTAAAAATAGCACTTGGTGCCGTTATAGCGCTTAAATGATTTTTATTATTTTTAAAATAGAAAATCCTATGAATAATGGAGAAACTCCATGAAAGAAAGATTAATGATTCATATAAATCACTTAATGGGAAATGCCTCGAGTAAATCCAACGGGTGATTAATAATCCTGTTAGACAGAAAGCGGTAGCTACCATCCCCTTTTCTGATGAACCATAGAGTCCTCTTATTTCATCGACTAATAAGGTTAGTAAATACATTGGAATTCCAATTGAAACGACCGAAAGGGATATATGCGTTAATATATGCTCTAAAGTTGAAAAGATCATAAAAAAAATTAAAAGCGAAAATATCTCAAATATACAGAATGGAAATCATAAATTAAATTCCTTAGAGCACCTTTTGTATATCTTTTTGGAGATGCTATGCCGCCACTCGGACTCGAACCGAGATGCTCTAGCACTGCTTCCTAAGAGCAGCGTGTCTACCGATTTCACCATAGCGGCTTGCTCGAAATCATAATAACCTATTATTAGTCAATCGTCGAGATTGAAACGGAGATTTAACGATTCCACCTTTTGTCGTCCTATTTAATTATTTAAGGTTTCAGGTTTAGTTAACTTAACTTTCATAGTTTCTGGTTTAATAAACTAGAACTGTTGTAACGACTGTAACTAACTAGTTCGAACTTCAATTTAGGGAACGACTCAAAAGGGTTCTTTCGCTTTTTTTTTTTCATTTTTCCTAACTTTCGTGTTCGGGTTGTCGTAATTGTTAGGTTTTTTTCAGTATTCATTTGTGCTAAGATTGATCAAATTACTTAGGTATTAGGTATTGGGCTAGGCATATTAGAAACAATAAAAAAAAAATTCTTCTTGTTTAGGGCGTATGTTGGGTGATGGGGAAAATAAGAATCCCCATCCTGGGAATAATAAAAAATATTCAAATAAAAGAAAAGGCGAAACTTTCGAGTTTTTCTTAATTCTGTTGTTTAAAACATTACGAAAGGGGAATGGTTACTTACTTTTTTATACTTTTCTATAGTATAGAGTCTAAATTCGAAACACAATTAACTCATAGTTGAGTCAGGCTCATTCAG